ATTATGATCTGTATTGGACCTTTCTCTTTCTTTCATTTGTATTCTGATCTTTTTTCCTTAGGGCGAACGATTGAACATAACGAAAATGGAAATTTCTTATTTTAATCGATATATAGATAATTAAATCTAGATATAATTAAATCTATATATAATTAATATAGTTTCAAATATAGTTTCAAATAGAATTCAAATTAATATAGTTTCAGTTTATTATATTAAATTATTATATATTAATATATATTATATATATTATATTATATATATTTCTTATTATATAGAATATATATTATTATATATATTGATTTTCTTATTATTTAATATATATATTTCTTATATATTATATATATTGATTTTCTTATTATTTAATATATATTTCTTATTTATTATATATATTGATTATATTATATCTATTTCGTATATTAAAAATGATTATATTAAACTATTAATAAATTATTATATTAAATTAGTAATATTCTATTATTTTTCTTTTTTTATTTTTTATTAAATATTCTTTATTATCTTTCTTATTTATTATTTGAATATTCAATTGAATATTCAAATTTGATAATTTTTTATACTTTTTATTCAATTCAATATCAATATAAGTATTATCAATATAAGTCTTTTATGGAATTCCTATGCATGCACAATTTATGTTATGTGAGCCCGCTTAGCTCAGAGGTTAGAGCATCGCATTTGTAATGCGATGGTCATCGGTTCGATTCCGATAGCCGGCTTTTCTTTTCCCCTATTTGGATTTTTTACATAATTGAGAATGTCTTTTTGAAATCAAAGAATTGAAATCCAAAAAGAAAATATCGAAAAGAAAAGGCTTTTTCCCTTTTCTTTTTCCAAGAGTCGCCGATCTATTATGTCGTAGGAACTTCCAATTTTGAATCAAAATTGGAGTAGTTCCGATCTCTATAAACCAAATAAAAAAAAAAAGAACTTTTTTTATTTCTATTTTTTTTTTTTTGAATTTAAATGAAAATGGAAATCGATTTGAAATATATTAATATTCTATTTATTAATATTTATTAATATTCTATAGAATATATATACAATATTACATATACAATATTCTAAAAAAAAAAATAGAAATAAGGTTCGGATATTGATATAATTCATCTAATTATTCTTTCTTTGTAGTACAATACTTTAGTTTAGTTTTAATTTAGGTTTATGAAATTAAACAAGGAGTCTTTATGTCACGTTACAGAGGGCCTCGTTTCAAAAAAATACGTCGTCTGGGGTCTTTACCTGGACTAACTACTAAAAGGCCTAGAGCCGGAAGCGATCTTAGAAACCAATCACGCTCCGGTAAAAAATCTCAATATCGTATTCGTTTAGAAGAAAAACAAAAATTGCGTTTTCATTATGGTCTTACAGAACGACAAATGCTTAAATACGTTCGTATCGCCAGAAAAGCGAAAGGGTCAACCGGTCGAGTTTTACTACAATTACTTGAAATGCGGTTGGATAACATACTTTTTCGATTGGGTATGGCTTCAACTATTCCTCAAGCTCGGCAATTCGTTAACCATAGACATGTTTTAGTTAATGGTCGTATAGTAGATATACCAAGTTATCGCTGCAAACCCCAAGATATTATTAAAGCGAGGGATGAACAAAAGTCTAAAACTCTGATTCAAAATTTTCTTGATTCACCCCCCCGTGAGGAATTGCCAAAACATTTGACTCTTCACCCATTCCAATATAAAGGATTAGTCAATCAAATAATAGATAGTAAATGGATTGGTTTGAAAATAAATGAATTGCTGGTTGTAGAATATTATTCTCGTCAGACTTAATAATTAAAATAACAAAGTTTCGGAAAATTTTTATTCCTTGCCAACTATTTCTAGTATTTTCTGTATAACAAAAATGAAAAATAGAGTGGAGAATTCATAGAAAGTTGGAATAATGGTATCCGTTGTTATTTGTGTTATTTGTGTAGTCAGGAACAGTGGTGAATTAGGTAAAGAAAGGTGCTGCGGAAAGAGAGGGATTCGAACCCTCGGTAAACAAAAGCCTACATAGCAGTTCCAATGCTACGCCTTGAACCACTCGGCCATCTCTCCTACATAATGATTATGGCCCAGAAACCGAGTTATGAGTTATTCATATTTGATTTTTTTTTGATAGGCACATACAATCACTTCTAAATAGAAAAACTTTTTATCACAAAAAACTTCTTCGAGGATAAAGAGAATTTGAATGCGTCTGTTTTTACGTTATTTCGTACTTTCCTGTACAATTTTCCTTTGTTTGTGGGATTATTTTCTCACGAGAGGTAATTAAATTAGAGAATTCATTTATACACCTATGCCTAGATCTCGGATAAATGGAAATTTTATTGATAAGACCTTTTCAATTGTAGCCAATATCTTATTACAAATAATTCCGACAAGTTCGGGAGAAAAAGAGGCATTCACCTATTACAGAGATGGTGCGATTTGATTATCTTTTTTTTTTATTTTTTTTTTTATTCTATTTAGTGCTCTCAGTCTTAGGAGTAGGAGAAAGGCACATTCTTCGGATAGAAAAAAAACTTGAAAAAATCTACGCTTGCTGAAGGTGAAGTTTAAAACAATTAATTCCTTCTGTCGTGTATCCCCGATTAATGCAGCCTCATATGCTTCCATTTTCGATTTTTAGTATTAAGCAAAAGGTTCTACCTATACCTATGGCTTAGGTCAACCCTACTCCATTAGTACCAATAGGCGGCATGATGGAAGAAGCACTACGCCTACGAATCAACAACACGAAAACTTTGTTAAAAATTATCCCCTTCCTTATCGGGATCGGGACTAACAAGAATGGTTGGGACAAACAAACATCCATCTCGTTCGTATTTTGGATATCTGTATAACCATCGAAGACTGTTGAAGTGCATAATTCCTGGAAATTAAGCGACGTTGAGGACAAAGAAATTGTTGAAGTTAGCATTTTTTTATCCAATACCAATATACTTGATGTTAAGAAAAGACCTTTTACAGGAAGGTTGGCTAGAGATTTCGTGTAAAAACACTAGCCCTGCTCAGTTGATAATGAGAATATTGCAATCTTTTTTGATTCTATGTATTTTTATCATTATGCACATAAAGGAGGAGCCGTATGAGATGAAAATCTCACGTACGGTTCTGGAGCGGAGATTCTTCGAACGGAATGACGACCGTAACGGATGTCGGCTCAATCCGAAGGAAATTATGCGGAAGCTTTAGAGAATTATTATGAAGCTATGCGACTAGAAATTGATCCCTATGATCGAAGTTATATACTTTATAACATAGGCCTTATCCACACAAGTAACGGAGAACATACGAAAGCTTTGGAATATTATTTTCGGGCACTAGAACGAAACCCGTTCTTACCACAAGCTTTTAATAATATGGCCGTGATCTGTCATTACGTGCGACTATCTCCACTATAGAAAGAAAAAAAAAAAGAAAGAGCAAATCCGCTAAGAAATACTATAAAAAAGGGCTTTCTACATATATATATTGTCCAAAACAACGATTTTTATCAGCTGTAGTAAAGAAAGAAACTTCATAGAAGTCGAAATATGAAGAAATAGATATGCCTAGATACTTTATTCTATGGATAAAGGATCTAATTGATAGAGGAAGCGCCGTAAAGATCAATTATAGAGGTTTTGGGCCGATACAATAAGAACTGCTTACTTAATATTATGATAGAAAAGTATTATGATATACAAAGTTAGGAATCCACTTATGTAATAGAGTTGATCCCCTAAAATTTTGAGCAGCGGTGTAGTATCAGATCCCAAAGATAGTAAGTCTTTTCTTTCTTATGAAGAAAAAAAAGTCTTTTTCAAAGATTCTATAGATTTCTATATCATATATGGAAAGTATATAATATATGAAATTGAGATAGTTACCTTTCAGAAAATTCGAATTCGAATGAGAGTGGAAATGCTGATGCTTTATTCTTCGGAAGGTAGGAGAAAAGATAAAACTATAAAACGTATTCCATTTTGTATTAATAAAAATTCAAGTTTGAAACTCATGGAATTTAAACCCCTTTTCTTTTGGTTAACTCGCAAAATGGAATAGATCGAATGTATTCTATAAGAAATCTCATTCAATTAGATATGGTCTATGGTCCATTAAAAAAAAATGGGACACCAAAAGAATTGACTGGTGAGCCGTATGAGGCAGGAAACTCTCAAGTACGGTTCTAAGGGAAGGAGTTTACTCACCTATTCCGACCGCGGAGAACAGGCCATTCGACAGGGAGATTCTGAAATTGCGGAAGCTTGGTTCGATCAAGCCGCTATGTATTGGAAACAAGCTATAGCCCTTACGCCTGGTAATTATATTGAAGCGCAAAATTGGTTGAAGATCACAGGGCGTTTCGAATAAGAACATTCTGTTTATTTTATTCGTTGTAATATTTTGTTTTTGGAATATTATTAGTATTATTCGATTTCGAATTTTTTTTTTATTTCTTTATTTCGATTTTGATTTTTTTATTTGTTATAATTAATTGTTTGTTGTCCCTATCCCATAGAAAACGGATCATTTCTCTAGGAACAACCAATCAAAGAATTTCATTATATCCCTTCTAAGATTAAGATCGTTCTATTTCGTTTGGTATTTCGTCGGTATAAACGATACGGGGATACAGTAGAGAATTCTATTTTTTTTGCTATTCAAACTAATAAAAGAAACCTTCGATTCGAATGACGAAATTCAAAATGAAATATAAATACCGGTATGTCTCCTAGTAATACTAACGACTGCTCACGTGGTTTGAAATAGAGTACATATTCATATCTTTTGACATAAAATGAAAGTCGTTCCATCTAGGAACTTCTAATTGAGATATGAATACACTAGTTTGCACAAAAAAATTGTTTCACTTCAATTCAAAGTCCAGAAAGGGTTTTATAAGATATTAAAAGGGTCCGTTGAGCGCCTAACTGCTATGTCATAATAGATCCGAACACTTGCCCCGGATTGACTTCCAGATCATAA